GTCACAGGTATCTAACATATTGATACCTAACGATTTTCCGCAAAGTGGCAACGAAGGGTATAACTTGTACAAATCTTTCCATTTTCCAATTCGATACGATCCATTCGTTCATGGAGCTATTTACTCGATCGCAGACATTTCTGGAACACCTCTAACAGAGGGACAAATAGTCCATTTTGAAAGAACTTATTGTCAACCTCTTTCAGATATGAATCTACCTGATTCAGAAGGGAAGAACTTGCATCGATATCTCAATTTCAATTCAAACATGGGTTTGATTCACACTCCATGTTCTGAGAAATATTTACCATCCGAAAAGAGGAAAAAATGGAGTCCTTGTCTAAAAAAATGCCTTGAGAAAAGGCAGATGTATAGAACCTTTCAACAAGATAGTGCTTTTTCAACTCTCTCCAAATGGAATCTATTCCAAACATATATACCATGGTTCCTTACCTCGACAGGGTACAAATATCTAAATTTCATATTTTTAGATACTTTTTCAGACTTATTGTCAATACTAAGTAGCAGCCAAAAATTTGTATCCATTTTTCATGATATTATGCATGGGTCAGATATATCATGGCGAATTCGTCAGATTCCATTGTGTCTTCCACAATGGAATCTGATAAGTGAGATATGGAATCTGATAAGTGAGATTCCGAGTAATTGTTTACATAATCTTCTTCTGTCCAAAGAAATTATTCATCGAAATAATGAGTTACTATCGATATCGACACATCTGAGATCGCTAAATGTTCAGGAGTTCCTCTATTCAATCCTTTTCCTTCTTCTTGTTGCTGGATATCTCGTTCGTACACATCTTCTCTTTGTTTCGCGAGTCTATAGTGAGTTACAGGCAGAGTTCGAAAAGGTCAAATCTTTGATGATTCCATCATACATGATTGAGTTGCGAAAACTTCTGGATAGGTATCCTACATCTGAACTGAATTATTTCTGGTTAAAGAATCTCTTTCTAGTTGCTCTGGAACAATTAGGAGATTCTCTAGAAGAAATACGGCGTTTTGCTTTTGGTGGCAACATGCTATGGGGTGGTGGTCCCACTTATGGGGTCAAATCAATACGTTCTAAGAAGAAATATTTGAATCTCATCGATCTCATAAGTATCATACCAAATCCCATCAATCGAATCGCTTTTTCGAGAAATACGAGACATGTAAGTCATACAAGTAAAGCAATCTATTCCTTTATAAGAAAAATAAAAAATGTGAATGGTGATTGGATTGATGATAAAATAGAATCCTGGGTCTCGAACAGCGATTCGATTGATGATAAAGAAAGAGAATTCTTGGTTCAGTTTTCTACCTTAATGACAGAAAAAAGGATTGATCAAATTCTATTGAGTCTGACTCATAGTGATTATTTATCAAAGAATAACTCTGGTTATCAAATGATTGAACAACCAGGAGTAATTTACTTACGATACTTAGTTGACATTCATAAAAAGTATCTAATGATTTATGAGTTCAATACATCCTGTTTAGCAGAAAGACAGATATTCCTTGCTAATTATCAGACAATTACTTATTCACAAACCCTTTGGGGGGCTAATAGTTTTCATTTCCCATCTCATGGAAAACCCTTTTCGCTCCGCTTAGCCCTACCCCCCCCTAGGGGTATTTTAGTGATAGGTTCTATAGGAACTGGACGATCCTATTTGGTCAAATACCTAGCGACAAACTCCTATGTTCCTTTCATTACAGTATTTCTGAACAAGTTCCTGGATAACAAGCCTAAGGGTTTTCTTATTGATGATAGTGACGATAGTGACGATATTGATGATAGTGACGATAGTGACCGTGACCTTGATATGGAGCTGGAGCTTCTAACTATGATGAATACGCTAACTATGGATATGATGCCGGAAATAGACCGATTTTATATCACCTTTCAATTCGAATTAGCAAAAGCAATGTCTCCTTGCATAATATGGATTCCAAACATTCATGATCTGGATGTGAATGAGTCGAATTACTTGTCCCTCGGTCTTTTAGTGAACTATCTCTCCAGGGATTATGAAAGATGTTCCACTAGAAATCTTCTTGTTATTGCTTCGAGTCATATTCCCCAAAAAGTAGATCCATCTCTAATAGCTCCGAATAAATTAAATACATGCATTAAGATACGAAGACTTCTTATTCCACAACAACGAAAACACTTTTTCACTCTTTCATATACTAGGGGATTTCACTTGGAAAAGAAAATGTTTCATACTAATGGATTCGGGTCCACAACGATGGGTTCCAATGTACGAGATCTTGTAGCACTTACCAATGAAGCCCTATCGATTAGTATTATACAAAAAAAATCCATTATAGACACTAATATAATTAGATCTGTTCTTCATAGACAAACTTGGGATTTGCGATCTCAGGTAAGATCGGTTCAGGATCATGGGATCCTTTTCTACCAGATAGGAAGGGCTGTTTCACAAAACGTACTTCTAAGTAATTGCCCCATAGATCCTATATCTATCTATATG